AAGTCAATGATGCATTACATTAATTATATTCATAAAATTTTTTATAATAAAAATCTCAAAATATTTAATTCTATTTTTTTCTTATTTCTTATTAATTTAATAAAAAAATAAAGTAAAAGCGGGTAGCGGGAATCGAACCCGCATCGTTAGCTTGGAAGGCTAGGGGTTATAGTCGACGTTGATTCATCATTTTTAACGTCTCTAATTCAAAACTGAACGTGAAACTTTGGTTTCATTCGGCTCCTTTATGGAAGATGTATAAATTCCTATATTAAGACATGAACGAAAAAAAAAATCCCACCCATAACATCTATGTCAGCTTTTCTGTCTGAATGTATTCAGAACAACCCGCTTTCTAGACGATCCCTATAGAAAAGAGGGGGATTATATTATAACAACCTTTCTAGTTACTTCGTTCTCTATTTCTATGTGAGAGAATCCTTAGGAAAAGCATTTTGTTTCTACCGAGCTAAAACAATTTGTCGATGTCTCTAGTAAACCAAAGTCATTGTTTAATAGCCATTTTGCTTCAATTTCGGTAATACAAATTCCAAATTAAAGATTTAGTTACGATTAGAAAGCCACTTTCTATCTTTATCCATGGATCCTTTACTCATACTTATTCAATTAGAAGTATTGATCTAATTAAAAAAAAAAATTATGTTTCGTAATCTCATAATCCAATTTTTCAATTTTTAATTGATTCTTGGATACAAATCACGAGAATGTATATTCTTCCTCGAATTTTTCATTGAGAGGTAAAGGATTAAATCCTTTTAAGAAATAAAGTTTTTGGTCGGAATGAAATATTAATCAAACCGAAAGACCCCTTAACTATATAAAGGATTATAGAACGAATCACACTTTTACCACTAAACTATACCCGCTACAATTCAATTATTGTATATAAATGAACCTTTTGTCGAACAAGAAAATGGGTCGTAATAAAAAGTTAAAAGAGTAAAAAGAAAGGATAGGATCATAAAATAATCATGAAAATTAGAGCGTTTACGTGTTGTATCAGAGAACCCAATGAGATTCGGAAAAGAGAATTCAATAACTAAAACTAAATAACAAGTGTTTTTTTGCCGGAGGTTTTTGACCTAGACGTCTCGACAAAACTACTTAAGCCATAACATACATGAAAATGGATTGTGCAAGAATCCACAGTTCCCTTTTTACTTTACTTTTACTAAAATAAAAGGAATAAAGAAAATAAAGAATAAATATAAAAAATTAAGATAAGAAACGACACTTTGATTCGATATCATTTGATTCTATATCATAGAAATCTAAAGAGTTTTTATTTTTCCAATCGTAATAACAAGCAAGTATTTTAGTTTTCAAATAAAAAAAATTATTTATGATTCGTTGGAACAATAAATGGCGGGCCCGGCCTGGTCAGTACTTAGCCGGGCCGTGGAACTAAAAAGCACTCTCGGATGAAAAAAAAATATTATGAAGGGCTCTTTCAATCCTTATTTTTTATAATGTAACATAGTATTATCCTTTTTCAATTGGGAGGAGAGATGGCTGAGTGGACTAAAGCGTCGGATTGCTAATCCGTTGTACGAGTTTTTCGTACCGAGGGTTCGAATCCCTCTCTTTCCGTTTTTGTTGATGACTTGGTATTTTCTTTCGAATTTTTCGCGAGCTCTTTTTATTTTTAATAGTTAAAAATGTGTAATAGATAAAATCCTACTAAGAACATTCAAAAATCAAGCAAGGAAAACAAAAACCTTATCTTTTATTCTTCACGTCCAGGATTACGTCCTGGATCATTAGACAGGAATCCGAAAATAAAGAGAGAAACAAAGAATATCACTACCGTGTAAACAAATAGTTTGAGAGTAAGCATTACATCATCTCCAAGATTTTTTTTAGTAAAAAAGAGAATAGATTCTCCGTTTTTATACCGCATACCCTACTATTTTGATTTTTTATTTTGACACCAAGAAATAAAGTGGGGTGATCCAGATTTTTCGCGGTTGTACAAGAATTTCAATATTTGAATTGAGGGTGTAAGACTTATCTGATCTTATCAATTCTTTTCTTTGAATTTTTTTTTTTTTTTCAATAAATCATGAATTTGTCTAGACATTATTAAATTAAAGATATCAGCGAAAACTTACAGCAGCTTGCCAAACAAAGGCTAAGAGAAAAAAAAACAGGGGTATTACTGGCATAACATCTACGATTGGATTTAAAAAAGCGTAGGCCTCGGGCAATTTGGCGACGAAAAAACTACTTGAATAAAGAGCAGAATTAAGACAGATACAGATCAAACTAAATATATTAAGCATAACAAACATTTTGTTCTTGAGGATAATTGTATTTTATTTATTTTGATTGAGTTATTAATAAATTGAGTTTTTTATTATTTTATTATTATAAATATGTTATTATTCATAGAAAAGAAAAATGAATAAAAAGAAAATAAGATAGACCAAAAAACTTTCTTTGATTTGAACTCACCCAATCAAAAATCCTTCAATTCTCAAATCAAAAGAGAATAGAATAAACCATACTTTCATACAATATCTTAATTGAATTATATGTAATGATCAATAAATTCTGTTTAATTCTACGTCTACATGTATAAAAATTCTAGTAATCTATTTTATAGATAATAGATATTTAGACTTGAGTTGACGAACAACCAGTACCAATATTAGTGTTTATTAGTGTCGACTAGAAATGGGGCGTGGCCAAGTGGTAAGGCAACGGGTTTTGGTCCCGCTATTCGGAGGTTCGAATCCTTCCGTCCCAGAACATACCTGACCCACGATCATTTTATTAATCTATAATTTTAGTAATCTATAAATAAAAAATAAAATATATATCATAATCTATATCATAATAAAATATATCAAAATAAAGATTGTCTTTTCGACCAGTCTTCCGTTTAAGAGTATAATATTGTTATAGAATGCGATTCTTAATTTCTTTTTTTTTTTTTATTATTATTAATCATATCTTTTTCACAAATTTAATCGAGTTCAAATAACACGCATATGAAACGAAATTTTGATTTGTTAAATATTACTGATTTTACAATATGAAATATGAAAAAATAACAACCTAAATCTTCAATCTTTCCTTACATCAGTCTTTTTTTTTTTATTAATCATTGATGGTTTAATCCAATATGGATTTATCTTTCTCTTAATGATGATAAAAAGCGAATGGTACTTACTGTAAAACCTTATGCAAATAATGATATAGGGTAGGAAACTATTCAATCAATTAAATCTTTTTAATGATTTCTTATGAGTTCTTGGTACTCTAAGAAGTGTGAAATTGTTGAATTTATCCTATCACGTTACTTAAAGATAGAGATTCAAAATAACTTGTTTATTCGTGTTTATTTATTCATGTTAGTTATAATTTATTCATGTTAGTTATAATTAAAAAAAAATTATAAACAATGGGGTTAAATTGATTGAATTCTTGTTGAGACTTCGTCATACATTATCCATTCTTCATATAGAAGAAAAAAGTATAGATTATTATGTACCGACCGAACCGATGATTATTCACGATTCCATAATTGAATCAATTACATACTGGTTCCAAACTGAAGGAATGTTATGGTAAAACTTCGTTTAAAACGATGTGGAAGAAAGCAACGTGCGACTTGAAGGACATGATCAGCTGTGGATTCTTACATCCACCACTTTTTTATATTATATAGGAACGAAAGTGCTCTTGGCTCGACATCATTTGTTCTGTTCCACTGGAACCCTCATTTTTGAGAGTGTTGCCATGTAAATAGTACACGATGGAGCTCGAGTAGAACGTATTGATTAATTTCTCAAGGGCAAGAATCTAAGGTTAGTATCGATCAATAAATTGGAACAACTTCGTAAGTATATTTTAGATATATAAATCTAAAGGATCCAATTCGAAAAAATGAAAAAGTTAATTTTGTTGGAATTGGTAAAACTCTTTTGATCAAATCAAAAGTAAAGTGTATTACGTAGGAATCAACCATTCATACGATTCTTTGATAGAAAGAAATCACAAAAAATGGTATGTTGCTGCCGTTTTGAAACGATTTAAAGATCACCGAAGTAATGTCTAAACCCAATGATTCAAGGCAAAGATAAAGATCCTGGAACAAGGAAATACCGTTTTCAATTGTCTCAACAACCATATCATATTTAAGAATCAAAATAGATTCTAAAGGAGACAAACAAAAAGGGTTAGAGACCACTCAATAAATTTAATACCTAAAAGGTTTCTTTTGAGTTATTTGAGAGTTATTCAACTTGAGTTATGAGGATACAAATAATTTTTTTTTTTTTGGGGGGGGGGGGGAGACTAAGAAAAAGTATTTAAACTAAAATCAATAATATAATGAATTTGATGATTTTATGGATCTATTTGATATTATGATTCTAATCTATTTGATATTATGATTCTATACATAGACATAATTTAGAATTTTCTCGAGCCGTACGAGGAGAAAACTTCTTATACGTTTCTAGGGGGGGGGGGGAGTATTGTTCATCTATCCCAATGAGCCATTTATCGAATCGTTGCAATTGATGTTCGATCCCGACGAGAGGGAAGAGATCTTCGTAAAGTGGGTTTTTATGACCCGATAAAGAATCAAATCTATTTAAATGTTCCTGCTATTCTATATTTCCTTGAAAAAGGTGCTCAACCTACAGGAACTGTTCATGATATTTCAAAAAGGGCGGGGGTTTTTACGGAACTTCGCCCTAATCAACAAATAAAATTCAATTAATGAAATAAAAAAAATGTGGATGATTTGTATATAGCCTTGTATAACCTTTTTGTTTCTTTGCTATTTCCTCTTTTGTTCTATTTATATCATACTAAATTGATTATTGTTACTATAAAAGAGTGTCTTTTATAACGACAAAAATCTATTTATATTTTATTGATATAAATTTTATTGATATATATAAAATAGATAGAAAAAGATTAAGTGAATAAATAATAAATAAATGAAGTAATCGGGTCTATAAATATAAAATTTTGAGATTACTGTCAATGAGTTAAGGAACAAATAAAAAAACACAAAGGATTTCACTTGCTTATTTTAGTGAATAAACCTCGTTTTTTTACTTAATTTATTTTTCCACCAATATTGTATCAATGTTGTGTTGTATAGAAATATTATATATAGTGCCAATCCAACACAAGTCCTTAGTTTTTTTTTTTTTTTCTTATTTTTTCTTATAATTCTAATTGTCTAATTGATTGAAATTGGAATTGTTAGTTATATTTATAAATTGTTTTTTCTTTTGTATTCTTTTCTCAACATTCATATTGACAACAGTGTATCAAATAAATATAATCCGATCGTGGATAAACGGATCCGTTTATATCTCCGTCCCATAGCTTTTATTTCATTCAAATAATGGGTTCTTGTATTTTCTGTGATACAAGAAGTCTTTTTTTGATTAAGATTAAACTCAATAAAAATCTATATATACTATAGAATTAATGGATGACATAAGAGACAAGGAGCTATTTATAAATATTTTACTTTATCCCTATTTTTATCTGAGAATTTTTTCATCGGATCTGTTCATTTTTATTATGTTCAGAATCTAATCAATTAGAATTTTAAAAATTTTTGCTATTTTAATGTTTTGATTGGTTTGGATTGCGCTGTGCAATTCAATCTTTTTTTTTTATTGAGATTCCGATTGTATCTACACATTCGAATTATTTTATTTGGGTTGCTAACTCAACGGTAGAGTACTCGGCTTTTAAGTGCGGCTAGCATCTTTTACACATTTGTATGAAGCAAAAGATTCGTCCATACCATCGGTAGAGTTTGTAAGACCACGACTGATCCTGAAAGGAATGAATGGAAAAAGCAGCATGTCGTATCAATGGATAATTCTAAGAATATTTCATTCTTACCGAATAGGTCCAAAACCTTATTTAAATTGTTTGAATTCTTGTCGTGTAATAAAAAAAATGAATTTGGTCGAGTGAATAAATGGGTAGAGCCCTACTACGGTTCCAATTATAGGGAAACAAAAAGTAATGAGCTTCTGTTCTTAATTTTTGAATGATTACCCGATCTAATTAGACGTTAAAAATATATTAGTGCTTAATACGGGAAAAACTTTTCCCATGAGTGGATTATAAATTTCTTATGAGTCCTAATTATTAGCTATTACCCATTATGGGGTAGAGATAAATGTGTAGAAGAAGGCAGTATATTGATAAAGATTTTTCAAAATCAAAAGAGCGATTGGATTGAAAAAATAAAGGACTTCTAACCATCTTGTTACCCTAGAATGAACATAAATCAATTAGATGGAAAAAGAGAGGCTAGAGAGTCTGTTGATGAGTCTTACTTGTTCCGAGGTATTTTCTTACTATAATACCTTGTTTTGACTGTATCGTACTATGTATCATTTGATAACCCAATAAATCACCTATTTCTTTTCTTGTTCAAATTTAAAATGGAAGAATTTCAAGGATATTTAGAACTAGATAGATATCAGCAACATGACTTCCTATACCCACTTATCTTTCGGGAGTATATTTATGCACTTGCTCATGATCATGGTTTAAATAGATCGATTTTGTTGGATAATGTAGGTTATGACACTAAATATAGTTTACTAATTATAAAACGTTTAATTAGTCGAATGTATCAACAGAATCATTTGATAATTTCCGCTAATGATTCTAACCAAAATCAATTTTTTGGGTACAACAAAAATTTGTATTCTCAAATGATGTCGGAGGGATTTGCAGTCATTGTGGAAATTCCGTTTTCCCTACGATTAGTATCTTCCTTAGAGGCGACAGAAATCGTAAAATCTTATAATTTACGATCAATTCATTCAATATTTCCTTTTTTAGAGGACAAATTCCCACATTTAAATTATGTATCAGATGTACTAATACCCTACCCCATTCATCTGGAAATCTTGGTTCAAACCCTTCGCTATTGGGTGAAAGATCCCTCTTCTTTACATTTATTACGATTCTTTCTTCACGAGTATTATAATTGGAATAGTCTTATTACTCCAAAAAAAATTATTTTTTCAAAAAGTAATCCACGATTATTCTTGCTCCTATATAATTCTCATGTATGTGAATACGAATCCATTTTACTTTTTCTTCGTAATCAATCTTCTCATTTACGATTAACCTCTTCTGGTATCTTTTTTGAGCGAATCCATTTCTATGAAAAAAAAAAATATCCTGTACCTGTAGAAGAAGTCTTCGTTAATGATTTTCCGGCCGCCATCTTATGGTTCTTCAAGGATCCTTTTATGCATTATGTTAGATATCAAGGAAAATCTATTCTGTCTTCGAAGGATACCCCTCTTCTGATGAATAAGTGGAAATATTATCTTGTCAATTTATGGCAATGTCATTCTTATGTGTGGTCTCAACCAGGAAGGATTTATATAAACCAATTATCCAAGCATTCCCTTGATTTTTTGGGTTATTTTTCAAGTATGCGACCAAACCTTTCGGTGGTACGGGGTCAAA